AATAATCGGAACTATTGTATCAAGCTTTTTCATAACAATTTTGATTAGAGATGAATTTTGTAACATTTGACTTCGTACCACTGAAAGATTTAGCCTAATACTTAAAAAATAACCCAAAAAGTGAAATGAATGCTGGGATAATTGGTTTATATCGATCGTTCTTGGTTGAGACCAAATATCAAAATGACATTGCCATAAATAGATAAAATAGTATTTCCATTTATTTATCAAAAGAGGCGTATTCTTTGAAACCAGAATTGATTTTCCTTGATATCTAACATAATGGATGAAAGGATCCCTGCAGGATGATAAGGTATATGAGAAATTCTTAACAAATATTTCTGCAAGATGTTCTATTTTTTCATAGAAAAAAATTCGCTCAAAAAAAACGCGAAAATATTTCAATCGTAACTGAGAGGATTTATTACGTAGAAAAAGAAAGATAGATTCGTATTCCCATACATATAAATTATATAGTAGTAAGAAAAATCTTGGATTACTTTTTAAAAAAAAAGTAGAAATCGATTTTTTTGGAGTAAAAAAACTGTTCTCGTCACAATAGTAATAAAAAAACAACCTTAATAAGTGAAAGAAAAAGACATCTTTTATCCAATATCGAAAGATTTGAACCAAGATTTCCAGATGGATAGGATAGGGTATTCTTATATCTGACTTATGATTGAAATATATAAATTTATCTTCGAAAAAAGGAAAAATGGAATGAATTGATCCCAAATTTGGATAAGATTTTACGATTTCTAACTCTTTTAAGGAAGATATATATAATTGTAGAGAAAATAGAATCTCTAGAACGACAACAAAACCTTCGAATATTATTTGAGAATAATAATTATTGTTATAACCCCAAAAAGGATTTTTGTTAGAATCATTAACAATAATGATCAAATGAGTCTGTTGATACATTCGAGTAATTAAACGTTTTACAATTAGTAAACTAAATTTATTATTATAACCTACATTTTCCACAAAAATGGATCCACGACTATAAGCGAGTCCATAAATATACTCCCGAAAAAAAAGCGGGTATAGGATGTCCCGGTGACGAGATCTATGGAGTTCTAAAAATACGCGATATTCCTCCATTTTAAAAAATCCTATTTAGTCAAATAAAGAATCAGAGATTCATTGGATTATCAAATGATACATAGTGTGATATGGTCAAAACAGGGAATTCTATATATATCTAAATTTGAATATATAAATAAAAAACGAATTCTATATATTGTATATAGATACCTAGAAAACAAGCAAAACCTATCAACGGACTCGCTCTAATCGCTTTTTCCACCTAATTTTTGTTCTAGGATAACAAGCTAGTTAGGAATCCTTTATTTTTTTCAACCCAATCACTCTTTTGATTTTGGAAAAAAATATCTTTATCAATATACTCTTTCTTTTACACATACACATTTCTCGCTATCCCCAAATTTAATGGAAAATTGCTTTATAGTTAGGACTCATAATAAAAATAAATAATCCATTCACAGGAAAAGCTTTTCCCACATAAAGCACTAACCTCTTTTTAACGTATAATTAGATGGGGTAATCATTCAAATACAAAATAAATGAAAGCTCGTTACTTTTTGTTTCCCTATAATTAGAGCCGCCAAGCTCTATCCCTTTATAAATTAAACCCAACTGAATTTTTTTGTTCCGAGCCAAGAATTCAAACAAAAATTTGGACCGGATACATATAAGAGTGAAATACTTTTCGAATTCGTGATTGATTGATACGACATGCTACTTTTTCCATTCATTCCCTTCTGGATCAGTCGTGGTTTTACAAACTCTACCGATGGTATGGACGAACAAATTGCTTCATAGAAATGTGTAAAAAATGGAGTCGCTCTTAAAAGCCGAGTACTCTACCATTGAGTTAGCAACCCCAAATACTATTTATTTATTAAATTTATAAATAGGATGGGTGTGTATATCCAATCGCAATAAAAACAACACAAATAAAAGATTGAATTGTCTAAAAAAATATTAGACATTCAAAAATGGAAAAAACTCAAAATATCGAAGGCGAATAGATTCTCAACATAAAAATGAACAGATAAAACCAAAAATTTTCTCTCAAAAAATAAAAAATGATAGACCACCCCTTGATATCCACTATTTACTATGTTATCCATTCTACATTATTCTATATTAAATTTTTTGATTAATATATATGTATGTATTATTTCGTTTTTTATTTACCTCTCAATTCAAATTCAATTAATTACCTTTCAATCATAATCAAACAAATAAGGGATTCCTTGTTTTTGTATCGTAGAAAATCCACCATTTGATAAATTAAATGGAGCCTATAATTAACATAAGTAAATGGATCCATTTATTCACGATCGGATTATATTTATTTGATACACTGTTGTCAATATTAGTATTGAAAAAAAGAATAAATTGAGAAAACAAATAAAATGGAACAACCGCCCTATGTATGTTATGTGAAAAAACATCGAAAAACTAAATAGCC